TCCTATTTTTTTCTAAAATTTTTGATTCAAAAGATATACATAAATATTTTTCTATCTATCCTTACTATTCCAAGAATCAATCTAAAACTTTTTCTTGAATCAAAAAAAAAAAAAATTCAAATTTTTGATAAAAACGCCCACAATAATGAAGCAAATCAGGAAATAATTAATAAAACAAATAAAAATAAAATTCACTTTATTTCGACTATAAAAAAATCACTTTCTAAGATTAGTAATAAGAATTCAAAGATTTCTTGTGATTTATCGTCTTTCTCACAATCACAAGCATATGTATTTTACAAATTGTTACAAGCCCAAGTTATTAACTTTTCTAATTTAAGATCCGTTCTTCAATATCATGGAACATCTCTATTTCTTAAGAATGAAATAAAAGATTTTTTTGAAAAACAAGGAATATTTAATTACGAATTAAGACATAAACCTTTTTGGAATTTTGGAATAAATCAATGGAAAAACTGGTTAAGCGGTCATTATCAATATGATTTATCTCCGATTAGATGGGTTAGGTTAGTACCACAAGAATGGCGAACTAGAATCAATCAACACTGTATGGCTCAAAATAAGGATTTAACTAAAATAGATTTATATGAAAAAAACAAATTAACTCATTGCGAAAAACGAAATTTTTTTGAAGCAGACCCATTACAGAATCAAAATTCTAATTTTAAAAAACACTCTAGATATGATCTTTTATCATATAAATCGATTAATTATGAAGATAAGAAAGACTCGTATATTGATAGATCACTAGTCCAAGTAAATAATAAAGAAGAATTTTTTTATAATTACAATAGAAAGAAAGGCAAAATTTTTGCTATGTTGGGAGGTATCCCTATCAATAATTATCTAAGAGAAGATGATATTATGGATATGGAGAAAATTTCGGATAGAAAATATGTTGATTGGAGAATTCTCCATTTTTTCCTTAGAAATAAGGTCGATATTGAATCCGGGGTTGATTGGATGGGAATGAATGAAGAAATACTAAGTCGTCCTATATCAAACTCAAACCCGGAGCCTTGGTTCTTCCCAGAATTGGGGCTACTTTGCAATGCATATAGAATGAAACCCTGGATCATACCAATCAAATTACTGCTTTTCCATTTTAATGGAAATGAAAATGTTAAGAAAAATATAACTGAAAAAAAAAAGGCAGATCCTTTTATATCCTTGAATCAAAAAAAATATCTTGACCTTGTGAATCAAAGTCAAAAAGAAAAAGAACCCGCAGGCCAGGGGAATCCGAGATTAGATGCACAAAAGCAAGTAAGTGTTGGATCAGTAGCAGAGCTTGATGACTTCTTAAAAAAAAATTTGTGTTTTCAGTTGAGATGGGATGATTCTTTAAATCAAAAAGTAATCACTAATATCAACATATATTCTCTCCTGAGTCGACTGATAAATCCTAAAAAAATTGTTATCTCCTCTATTCAAAAGGGAGAAATCCATCTGAATATTTTAATACTTCAGAAGGATTTAACTCTTACCGAATTGATGGAAAAGGGAATGTTGATTATCGAACCCCTTAGTCTGCCTGTAAAAAATGATGGACAATTTTATATATATCAAACCGTAGGTATTTCATTGGTTCATAAGAATAAGCGCAAAATTCCTAAAAGATACCGAGAGAAGGGATATGTTGATAAGAAAAATTTTGATGAATTCATTGAAAGACATCAAAAAATGACTGGAACTAGAAACAAAAATCATTATGATTTGCTTGTTCCTGAAAATATTTTATTCCCTAAACGTCGTAGAGAATTGAGAACTCTAATTTGTTTCAATTCAAAGAATCGAAATAGTATGGATAGAAATCCAGTATTTTTTAATAACGTAAAAAATGGCGGTCACGCTTTGGATAAAAGCAAAGATCTCGCTAGAGAGAAAAAGAAACTAATTAAATTAAAGTTCTTTATTTGGCCCAATTATCGATTAGAAGATTTAATTTGTATGAATCGCTATTGGTTTAATACCAATAATGGCAGTCGTTTCAGTATGGTAAGGATACATATGTATCCACGATTGCAAATTCGTTAATAGTACGTCTATCATGTCCCATGTTTGGGATATGAAAACAAAGAAATGGACCCATGTCTTGTCTTATATTCCAGTCTAATACTAATTTAATTATATACATATCAATTAGATCCATAAATGAATTAACAAAATCTTTTTTTTTTAGGTCTAACTTTTTCTCTTTTGGATAAATATACCATCCTTTTGGATCCCTAATCAACTTGAAAATTGGATTTATTATTGATTTTATGATTTTCTAGGAAGTTCATAACGAACTTAAGATTTTTGTGTATATCAAATTCAAGTAACTAGCATTATTATTATTGATCAGTAAAATTCATTTTAAATTAAAAAAAGGGAGGGTTCGTTTTATGGTAAAAAATTCATTCATCTCAGTTATTTTTCAAGAAAAAAAAGAAGAAAACTCCGGATCGGTTGAATTTCAAGTATTCCGTTTCACCAATAAGATACGAAGACTTACTTCACATTTAGAATTGCACAGAAAAGACTATTTATCTCAAAGGGGTCTACGGAAAATTCTGGAAAAACGCCAACGTCTGCTAGTTTATTTGTCAAAGAAAAATAGAGTACGTTATAAAGAATTAATTAGTCAGTTGAATATTCGGGAGTCCAAAAATCGTTAATTTGAAAAACAATTTTGAATTTTTTGATTTTGAATCTTGATGAACTTCTTGTCGTTTTCAACAATTCATGTAAGAATGAATAGAGGAAAAACCAATGAGTATACTAGCTACAGAAAAAGACTTTATGATAGTCAATATGGGACCTCACCACCCATCAATGCACGGTGTTCTTCGTCTCATCGTTACTCTAGATGGTGAGGATGTTATTGACTGTGAACCTGTATTGGGTTATTTACACAGAGGGATGGAAAAAATTGCAGAAAACCGAACAATTATACAATATATGCCTTATGTAACCCGTTGGGATTATTTAGCTACTATGTTCACAGAAGCAATAACTGTAAATGGACCAGAACTGTTGGGAAATATTCAAGTACCTAAAAGGGCTAGCTATATCAGAGTAATTATGTTGGAATTGAGTCGTATAGCTTCTCATCTGTTGTGGCTTGGCCCTTTTATGGCAGATATTGGTGCACAGACTCCTTTCTTCTATATTTTCAGAGAAAGAGAATTAGTATATGATCTATTCGAAGCTGCCACCGGTATGAGAATGATGCATAATTATTTTCGTATCGGAGGAATAGCGACTGATTTACCTCATGGTTGGATAGATAAATGTTTGGATTTCTGCGATTATTTTTTAACCGGGGTTGTTGAATATCAAAAACTTATTACGCGAAACCCTATTTTTTTAGAACGAGTTGAAGGAGTAGGCATTGTTGGTGGAGAAGAAGCAATAAATTGGGGTTTATCGGGACCAATGCTACGAGCGTCTGGAATAGAATGGGATCTTCGTAAAGTTGATCATTATGAGTGTTATGGCGAATTTGATTGGGAAGTCCAGTGGCAAAAACAAGGAGATTCATTAGCTCGATATTTAGTCCGAATCGGTGAAATGACGGAATCCATAAAAATTATTCAACAGGCTTTGGAAGGAATTCCGGGGGGACCCTATGAGAATTTAGAAATCCGGTACTTTGAGAGAGAAAGCGATCCAGAACGGAATGATTTTGAAGATAGATTCATTAGTAAAAAACCTTCTCCGACTTTTGAATTGCCGAAACAAGAACTTTATGTAAGAGTCGAAGCCCCAAAAGGAGAATTGGGAATTTTTATGATAGGAGATCAAAGTGGTTTTCCTTGGAGATGGAAAATTCGCCCACCGGGTTTTATCAATTTGCAAATTCTTCCTCAATTAGTTAAAAGAAGGAAATTGGCTGATATTATGACGATATTAGGTAGTATAGATATCATTATGGGGGAAGTTGATCGTTGAAATGATAATTGATACAACAGAAGTACAAGATATCAATTCTTTTTCCAGATTAGAATCCTTACAAGAGGTCTCCGGGATCATATGGATGCTTGTCCCTATTTTTACTCCTGTATTGGGAATCACAATAGGCGTACTAGTAATTGTGTGGTTAGAAAGAGAAATATCCGCAGGAATACAACAACGTATTGGGCCTGAATACGCCAGCCCTTTGGGAATTCTTCAAGCTTTAGCAGACGGGACAAAACTACTTTTCAAAGAGAATCTTCTTCCATCTAGAGGAAATACTCGTTTATTCAGTATTGGACCATCTATAGCAGTCATAGCAATTCTACTAAGTTATTCAGTAATTCCTTTTAGTTATAACCTTGTTTTAGCTGACCTGAATATAGGTATTTTTTTATGGATTGCCATTTCAAGTATTGCTCCTATTGGACTTCTTATGTCCGGATATGGATCAAATAATAAATATTCCTTTTTAGGTGGTCTGCGAGCTGCTGCTCAATCGATTAGTTATGAAATACCATTAACTTTATGTGTTTTATCAATATCTCTACGTGTGGTTCGCTAAAACCTAAGCTTTTCTTTTTCGCTCTAGAAAAAAAAAAAAAGAAATTGAAGAGATATCTTGATTTTTTTATTCATTTATTTATTCTTTCGGTTAATAAAAGAAATTAGATAGTTATATATGAGTGAAAGAAAACAACTTCGAAATTCGCAGTAAAAGTGGATTGAGTCTCATTTCCTATGTACAAGAGGTAAGGGGAAGTAAACAAAAATGGAAGAAGCGCTTTACCCCAAGCGCTTTACCCCAAGATTGGTTGATTGGTCATCCTAGCTTGAAGCGGGCTCAAAAGATCAACCGTATGGCATTTTCACTGGGGGTTGTATGTATTACAATACATAGATTCCAAAACGGGGGATTGAAAAAAAAAAAAAAATGGGTGGATAGTAAGGAACACCAAAATACACACAACGGATTAGTAATGGAGATTATGTAAATTATCTAAAAGGATACTTCTGCATAACATAACCAGAATACTAATTGGGGCTTTAAGTTGGTAGAAATGATCAGGCAGTACTCCCCACAATTCCGATCCAGAGTATGCTCCTATCCACTAATTAAAGAAATGACTATCAGGAACGAAATAATCCTTTACTTTTTTTAAGCCCCCCTTTTTCTCCGAAAGAAGAAGAGGAACAAAAAAAGTCGAACAAATAGAATTACAATATAAAAAAAAGGGATCCTTTTATTCTTTCTTTCATATATTCATAGAAATCAAATCATTCATGAACTAATGGAATGTATAATTCTTTTTGGAATCAAAATAAAAGGATGGGTTGAAATATCTATTGATATTTCTACAAGGAGTATTTTATTGAAGGGTTGATTAAGTTATTACTCAACACAGAAAAATTGAAATTATTAAAGGATGAGATTAATTCAGAAATCCTCTTTTTTTTATCCTTATAGCAGACAGAATTCCATTGGTATAATTGGGGCCCGTCCGCTAGATTTTCATTTTGACTCTATCTATCCTATAACCATATCAAGATAACTAATACTGGCCCGGTCCTTACATTTATTTGTGGCCCTGAGGAGCCGTATGAGGTGAAAATCTCATGTACGGTTTTGTAATAGCGATGGGAACAGTAATGTTCTCACCGACTATGATTATCTAACAGTTCAAGTACAGTTGATATAGTTGGAGCGCAAGCAAAATATGGGTTTTGGGGGTGGAATTTGTGGCGTCAACCTATAGGGTTTATCGTTTTTCTAATTTCTTCCCTAGCGGAATGCGAGAGATTACCTTTTGATTTACCAGAAGCAGAAGAAGAATTAGTAGCAGGTTATCAAACCGAATATTCAGGAATCAAATTTGGTTTATTTTACGTTGCTTCCTATCTAAATCTATTAGTTTCCTCATTATTTGTAACAGTTCTTTACTTGGGCGGTTGGAATCTTTCCATTCCATATATATTTGTTCCTGAGCTATTTGAAATAAATAAAGCGGATGGAATCTTTGGAACGACAATTGGTATCTTTATTACATTAGCTAAAACTTATTTGTTCTTGTTCATTCCTATTACAACAAGATGGACTTTACCTAGACTAAGAATGGACCAACTATTAAATCTTGGCTGGAAATTTCTTTTACCTATTTCTCTCGGTAATCTATTATTAACAACTTCTTCCCAACTCCTTTCCCTGTAAAGAAAAAGGGAATACGATATTTGCCACTTGTGTCAAACAAGAGAAAGAAAGAAACTCAAATTATTCAGAGATATTCACGATATGTTCCCTATGGTAACTGGATTCATGAATTATGGTCAACAAACAATACGAGCTGCAAGGTACATTGGTCAAAGTTTCATGATTACCTTATCCCAAGCAAATCGTTTACCTGTAACTATTCAATATCCTTATGAAAAATTAATCACATCGGAGCGTTTTCGCGGTCGAATCCATTTTGAATTTGATAAATGTATTGCTTGTGAAGTATGTGTTCGCGTCTGTCCTATAGATCTGCCTGTTGTTGATTGGAAATTGGAAACAGATATTCGAAAGAAACGATTGCTTAATTACAGTATTGATTTTGGAATTTGTATTTTTTGTGGTAACTGCGTTGAGTATTGTCCAACAAATTGTTTATCAATGACTGAAGAATATGAACTTGCTACTTACGACCGTCATGAATTGAATTATAATCAAATTGCTTTAGGTCGTTTACCAATGTCAGTAATTGACGATTTTACAATTCGAACAGTTTTGAATTTGCCGCAAAGAAAAAATGGGTAAACCTCTTAATTTCCATTTCGAATAAAGAAAAGAACGAAATTGATCCAATAGCTGTACCCGCATCAATTCCCACTTAGTAGATTTGAATTTAATTCAATTGGGAATGTCTCATAAAAAAATTTTTCCTGGTCGGTTCAATAAGGTCATGAAAAACATTTCGATTTATTTATTTCTTATTTTAATATAATGGATTTGCCTGGACCAATACATGATTTTCTTTTAGTTTTTCTGGGATCGGGTCTTATATTAGGAGGTCTGGGAGTGGTATTACTTACCAACCCAATTTATTCGGCCTTTTCCTTGGGATTGGTTCTTGTTTGTATATCCTTATTCTATATTCTATCAAATTCCCATTTTGTAGCTGCCGCACAGCTCCTTATTTACGTGGGAGCTGTAAATGTTTTAATCATATTTGCTGTAATGTTCATGAATGGTTCAGACTATTCCAACAATTTTCATTTTAATCTTTGGACTATTGGTGATGGGGTTACTTCCCTGGTTTGTACAAGTATTTTTTTTTCGCTAATTACTACTATTCTAGATACGTCATGGTACGGGATTATTTGGACTACACGATCCAACCAGATTATAGAACAAGATTTGATAAGTAATAGTCAACAAATTGGAATTCATTTATCAACAGACTTTTTTCTTCCATTTGAACTCGTTTCAATAATTCTTTTAGTTGCTTTGATAGGTGCAATTGCCGTGGCTCGTCAGTAAAAAATCTTTATAACTAGCAACAGCAATCCAAATTCAACCTTTTTCTGTGTTATCACATCTTTTTCGCTTCAATTCTAGTTGAATAGTATTCATGTTTGAATAGTATTCATGTATAAATAGAAAATAAAAATAGAAATTTTTTTATTCGATCTACTATCAATATATTCTTTTGTTCCGTACTTGTTATATTCTAAGCAATCGAATCACTTGAATTATTGTTCATATTGAAATGAATCGAAATTGGTACGGAGTTGGTCAATGATGCTCGAGCATGTACTTGTTTTGAGTGCCTATTTATTTTCGATCGGTATCTATGGATTGATCACGAGCCGAAATATGGTTCGGGCCCTGATGTGTCTTGAACTTATACTAAATGCGGTTAATATAAATTTCGTAACATTCTCTGATTTTTTTGATAGTCGACAATTAAAAGGAGATATTTTCTCAATTTTTGTTATAGCTATTGCAGCCGCTGAAGCAGCTATTGGATCAGCTATTGTTTCCTCAATTTATCGTAACAGAAAATCCACTCGTATCAATCAATCGACTTTGTTGAATAAGTAGTATTTAGAATAATAGCCATCAATTCGACTTAGCATATATAATATGTCGTAACCTCGATCATGTTTGTGAAACCGGAAGAAATCAAAGTATCCTTGTTCCCTCTTAGGAGTTGATCCAGAAGTGGATTAATTAGAAAAATTCTGGTAAATTATTGATTCATCTGGTGTTTAAATATATGATGTTTCCAAATTGACTAGATCGAAAATTTAAGAGTTCAAAAATTGATAGATCCAATGTCACATTCAGTAAAGATTTATGATACATGTATAGGGTGTACTCAATGTGTCCGAGCTTGCCCCACAGATGTATTAGAAATGATACCTTGGGACGGATGTAAAGCAAAGCAAATTGCTTCGGCTCCAAGAACAGAGGACTGTGTTGGTTGTAAGCGATGTGAATCCGCCTGTCCAACGGATTTCTTGAGTGTTCGAGTTTATTTATGGCATGAAACAACTCGAAGCATGGGTCTAGCTTATTGATATTGATACGTTCCCGAAAACCCCACTTGAATACATTTTGAATACAGTTTCTTTTTTTTACCGATTACCCCACAAAACCCCGTACTCGAAAAAGAAAAACCAAATAAGAATATATTCTCTTTTCGAGCACGGGTTTTTATGGTCCAAGTGTATCTTGTCTTTACCACGAATTATTTTCCTTGGTTAACAATAATTGTAGTTTTTCCAATCGCCGCGGGTTCTTTAATTTTCTTTCTCCCTCATAGAGGAAATAAGGTGACGAGGGGGTATACCATATATATATGTGTCTTAGAACTCCTTCTAACGGCCTATGCATTCTGTTATTATTTCCGATTGGACGATCCATTAATCCAGCTGGCAGAGGATTATAAATGGATCAACTTTTTTGATTTTGACTGGCGATTGGGAATAGATGGACTTTCCCTAGGACCTATTTTACTGACGGGATTTATTACCACTTTAGCTACTTTAGCGGCTCGGCCAGTTACTCGGAATTCCAGACTATTCCATTTCCTGATGTTAGCGATGTACAGTGGCCAAATAGGACCATTTTGTTCTCGGGACCTTTTACTTTTTTTCATCATGTGGGAGTTAGAATTAATTCCCGTTTATCTACTTCTATCCGTGTGGGGTGGAAAGAAACGTCTTTATTCAGCTACAAAGTTTATTTTGTACACTGCAGGAGGTTCCGTTTTTCTATTAATAGGTGTTTTGGGTATCGGTTTATATGGTTCCAATGAACCAACATTAAATTTGGAAACATTGGCTAATCAATCGTATCCCGTGGCACTGGAAATAATATTCTATATTGGATTTATTATTGCTTTTGCTGTCAAATCACCGATTATACCCTTCCATACATGGTTACCAGACACCCACGGAGAGGCGCATTACAGTACTTGTATGCTTTTAGCCGGAATCTTATTAAAAATGGGGGCGTATGGGTTGGTTCGGATCAATATGGAACTATTACCGCGCGCTCATTCTATATTTTCTCCCTGGTTCATGATAGTAGGTACAATGCAAATAATTTATGCAGCTTCAGCATCTCCTGGCCAACGGAATTTAAAAAAAAGAATAGCTTATTCCTCCGTATCTCATATGGGTTTCATAATTATAGGAATCGGCTCGCTAACCGATACAGGACTTAACGGAGCCATTTTACAAATAATTTCTCATGGGTTTATTAGTGCTGCACTTTTTTTCTTGGCCGGAACGAGTTATGATAGAATACGTCTTGCTTATCTCGACGAAATGGGTGGGCTGGCTATCCCAATTCCAAAGATATTCACGCTATTCAGTATCTTATCGATGGCTTCCCTTGCATTGCCGGGCATGAGTGGTTTTGTTGCGGAATTGATAATATTTTTGGGAATAATTACCAGCCAAAAATTTTTGTTAATGCCAAAAATCCTAATCACTTTTGTAATGGCAATTGGAATGATATTAACTCCTATTTATTCATTATCTATGTCACGGCAAATGTTCTATGGGTACAAGCTATTTAATGCTCCAAACTCTTATTTTTTTGATTCTGGACCACGGGAGTTATTTGTTTTGATCTCTATTCTTCTACCCGTAATAGGTATTGGTATTTATCCGGATTTCGTTCTCTCACTATCAGTGGACAAGGTCGAAGCTATTATATCTAATTTTTTTTATAGATAGTTTTCATGAATAAAACAAAAAAAAATGAAAAAGCAATTCCATGATTTAAAAAATAGTTCGTTGTCCAATGAAAAAAGAAGTCTTTTTTCTTCTCTTAAGTTTAAGTTAAATAAAAAAAAGGAAGTAAAAAAAAATTGAATTTTAATTGTGACCAGACGCCTTTGGCCTTTGTAAGAACCTTTTGAATCACCACACCGTTTGATTCAAAAGGTTCTCGGCGTCTTATACTAAGGGTTCGTTTCGCTGTCCTATATTTGTATTCAGCAAGCCCTTTCTTCTTCAATTCAAGTAGATGTTAATTAAATGAACCATAACTATGTAACCCTATTCCTAATAGATTGACCCCGAAATAGCATATCCAAATTATAAAAAAGCCCAGAGAAGCCACAATTGCGGAATTTACACCTTCGAAATTTGTATTTGTTCGAGTATGTAAATAAATCCCGAATATAGTCCAAGTAATAAATGCCCAAGTTTCCTTGGGATCCCAATTCCAATATGATCCCCATGCTTCATTAGCCCATACTGCTCCCGAAAGAATACCTATAGTTAAAAAGATAAATCCTAAACTAATAATACGATAACTCCAACGATCCAATTGTTGAATCATTTGATACCTGTAAAAATTTCTAGCAGAAGGAAAATAAGTATTTAGTAAAATTTTTTTATTCATGTATTGGATTTCGCCGAAGCAAAATGACTCATTTCCATTTAAAAAATTATTGCTTTTCCCAAAAATCCTTATAACTTTTCGAAATGTAATGACTAGCAGAGCTGTGGATAATAATGATCCACATAAAAGAGCTGCATAGCCTAATACCATCATACTTACGTGCATCATTAACCACTGGACTTGAAGAGCGGGTACTAATATGCCGGATTGATGCAGTTTGGTTAAAAAACCCGAAGTAGCAAAGCCTTGGGTAAAAATAGCACTTGGCGCGGTTATAGTGCTTAAATGATTTTTAGGATTTTTAAAATAGAAAATCCTATGAATAATGGAGAAACTCCATGAAAGAAAGATTAATGATTCATATAAATCACTTAATGGGAAATGCCTCGAATAAATCCAACGGGTGATTAATAATCCTGTTAGACAGAAAACAGTAGCTATCATCCCCTTTTCTGATGAATCATATAGTCCTTTGATTTCATCGGCTAATAAGGTTATCAAATGAATTGTAATTCCAATTGAAACGACCGAAAAGGATATATGAGTTAATATATGCTCTAAAGTTGAAAATATCATAAATAAAAAAATAAAAAAAAAAAAAATTAAAAGCGAGAATCCCTTAAGTATACAGAATGGGAATCATAAATTAAATTAATTGGCGGGCTTTTTGTATATCTTTTCGAAGATGCTATGCCGCCACTCGGACTCGAACCGAGATGCTCTAGCACTGCTTCCTAAGAGCAGCGTGTCTACCGATTTCACCATAGCGGCTTGCTAAAAATAATAATAAGCTATTTTTACCCAATCGTCGAGATTGAAAGACTCAATTTCAATGAAATCATTTTGATTTTTAGGAAGCATTCAAATTGATGAATAAAAAGTCATTTAAATAGAGATTGAAAGATTCCCTTTTTTGCTGTCTTATTTCCCTTTTTTGCTGTCTTATTTAGTTATTTAAGATTTCAGTTGTAATTGTTAGGTTTTTTTTTTTCAGTATTAATTTGTGCTAGGATTTATCAAACCAATTAGGTTTTGGGTTGGACCATATTATATAAAAAATTTTTGATTTCTATCGTAATTGTACTCGACTTCGAAAAATTTTTTATAAATTCGAATTCTAAAGATATATATTTTTTGATTGATCCTTCCTTTCAAACATAGGATTTTTTTTGAATCACTTAAAATTTTCCCACTATTCGTATACAATATCTGCCTAAATGGGAAAGGGTGCTTTTCGCAATTGCAATGCAAGTACGAGATATCGGGTATATATAGTGATATAGTAATTCAGAAAAATAATCATTCAGAAAGTTACAAAAAAGTTTTATACTTAATCAATTAGTTTCAAATCAATTAGTTTTAACAACCCATTGATTTTTCCTAACGTTGGTTTTGCCTAAAGATTTTATATCTCCTCTTTTATAGTCTAAATAGAAATAGAAAAGTATAAATAGAAAAGTATAAATAGAAAAAAAAATTATTATTGTGTTATTTATAAGTGGTTGGGGTGATGGGGAAAATAAGAATCCCCATCTTGGGACTAAAAAAAATATTCAAATAAAAAGAAAGGTGAAACTTTTTAGTTTGTCTTGATTCTGTTTTCAAATAAAAAAAAAGTACCATTTTTTCGAATTCAGTAAACAAATCAATTGGTTCAAAACACTAGGGAATGGAAATCGTTACTTACTTTTTTTTAGTTCGATTTTCCTATTCTATATTATAGAGTATAAATTCGAAACGAAATTAACTCATTTTTCCAGTCAGGCTGAGTCGGATTATTCCAGCGTTTTCTTATTTATTTGACGTAAAAAAAACTTTTTGAATTCCCGGTAGAAAGGGATTTCGCTAACGAAAAAGCTTTCAACGCTGCCCAATATCCCCTCTTTTTCCAAATCTTTTTACGAATACGTTTTTTTAATATAGAAGTACGTTTTTTTGGAACTGCCATTCAAAAAATAAAAGGTTATTTATTGATCAAATTGGATGTGAAAGACATCTATTGTTTAAAAACAAGTCATTTTTTATTTTTACTATTCATTTCATTATCTGTCTATTTATTCTCTAAATTATACTACCCTTCTAAAAAAAAGAAATATGTGAAAATGGCATAAAATCTTACTAGAACAAAAAAAAACAATATGATATAGGAGTTTTTCAATTTCTATTCCATAAATATCCGCGAAAGAATAATTCATATTTCCGAGTTATTGGTGGTACCTTTCTATACCTATTCAAATCGATATCTATAGGGTCTATAGGGTGGATTATGCCATATAATAGAAATCAAATTGGTTGAAGTTGATAAAAAAAAAGGCAAAAATCCTTTCGTTTCTATTTCTGTCTATTTTCGGCATGCTACATTTCTATATGAAAAATACATCGAACAAGTTTTACCTACCTAATAAAAAAAAATTTCATCTTTTTTTTTTTTTCTAGTAATTAGTTATTAACTGCCATTTAGTGTAATGGAAGACAATTAATCCGGTACGAAATCAATTAGTTAATGATTCTGAATAAACAAACAAAAATACTTAGTTCTTAGTTTATTGGGGAAAGGTATTAGTCATCCTATGATTTATATCAAAATCAAGTACTTAATTTGGTAGAATTCTTTACTGTTGATCTATATACATAAATTATTGTAATAGGGAATAATAATTGAAATTTGAATTTGCTCCATCTTCATAAAAATCTTACTTAGGCAAAAAGAATTATTTATTTTTGACTAGTAACTTAGTTATATCATTTGACTGCTTTGAACTTTGAATTTTTTTTTTTGAAGTAGTTGGGAAAGATTCAAAATAACTATGAATAGAAAATTTTATTTACGTTTTTTTAATACCTTTAAAACAGATAAGAACTGGTGAATCAGAAACAATTAATTAAGAATAAAAAAAGTTATTATTATTTTATGGAACATACATATCAATATTCCTGGATCATACCGTTCGTTCCACTTCCAGTCCCTATGTTAATAGGAGTGGGGCTTCTTCTTTTTCCGACGGCAACAAAAAATCTTCGCCGTATGTCCGCTTTTCCTAGTATTTTATTGTTAAGTATAGTTATGATTTTTTCGGTCGATCTATCTATTCAGCAAATCGATAGAACTTCTATCTATCAATCCGTAGGGTCTTGGACCATCAATAATGATTTTTCTTTCGAGTTCGGATACTTTATTGATCCACTTACTTCTATTATGTTAATATTAATCACTACTGTTGGAATTCTGGTTCTTATTTATAGTGACAATTATATGTCTCATGATCAAGGATATTTGAGATTTTTTGCTTATATGAGTTTTTTCAATACTTCAATGTTGGGATTAGTTACAAGTTCGAATTTAATACAAATTTATATTTTTTGGGAATTGGTTGGAATGTGTTCTTATCTATTAATAGGATTTTGGTTCACACGACCTACTGCGGCGAACGCTTGTCAAAAAGCATTTGTAACTAATCGTGTAGGAGATTTTGGATTATTATTAGGAATTTTAGGTTTTTATTGGATAACGGGTAGTTTTGAATTTCGAGATTTGTTCGAAATATTCAATAACTTGATTTATAATAATGCGCTTAACTTTTTGTTTGTTACTTTGTGTGCATTTCTATTATTTGCCGGCGCGGTTGCTAAATCTGGGCAATTCCCCCTCCATGTATGGTTACCCGATGCCATGGAAGGGCCTACTCCTATTTCGGCTCTTATCCATGCTGCTACTATGGTAGCAGCGGGAATTTTTCTTGTAGCTCGTCTTCTTCCGCTTTTCATAGTCATACCGTACATAATGAATCTAATATCTTTCATAGGTATAATAACAGTATTTTTAGGAGCTACTTTAGCTCTTGCTCAAAAAGATATTAAGAGAGGTTTAGCTTATTCTACAATCTCTCAATTGGGTTATATGATGTTAGCTCTAGGTATGGGGTCTTATCGAGCCGCTTTATTTCATTTGACTACTCATGCTTATTCGAAAGCCTTGTTGTTTTTAGGATCCGGATCAATTATTCATTCAATGGAAGCTATTGTTGGATATTCTCCAGATAAAAGTCAGAATATGGTTCTTATGGGCGGGTTAAGCAAGCACGTGCCAATTACAAAAACTGCTTTTTTATTAGGTACCCTTTCTCTTTGTGGTATTCCAC